GATCTATTAATATACCCGATAGGATTGATGCTAGTGCACGAATGATCATAGCTATTTCAATAGAACTTTTTGAAATTGAAATTGATGGAGAAACTAATGAATTTTGTATGTAAGTTGTGGATGCATCGCTCCTCCCATTCTTCCCAGTGAACATTAATTTAATTATTTTGAGATAGTAGTAGATAGAGATGACACTTGTGACGAGCGCTGCCAGAACTGATGGGTACGAACCAGCCTTCCATCCATGCCAGAAGGGATAGAGTTTACCGAAAAAACCGGATGGTGGAGGGATACCCCCTAGGGATGGTGAACGTAAAACCGGAGAGAATGTTAGAACAGGATCCTTCATGTATAATCCCGCGTAATCCCTAATATTATCAGTTCCGGTTCGTAAACCAAATGGGGTGATACGAGCAAAAGTTCCCAGATTCATGAGTATATAGATAAACGTATAAGTTATCATACTTGCATAACCGTTCTCCGGGTCTGCAGCAAGTACTCCAATCATAATATATCCAATTTGGCTTATAGAGGGATAAGCTAGCATACGTTTCATGCTTATTTGAGTAACGGCAATTAGATTTCCTAATATCATGCTAGAAGTAGCCAATAATCCTACCACGATATGCCACTCGTTAGATAAATATGGGAAAATTAGACCGAAGAGTCGCGTAGATAAAGCTGGAGCTGCTACTTTAGAGGTAACGGAGAAAAAAGCAACGACTGGTGTAGGAGAGTCAGAGTCGAAAAGAAGATTTTCGATCTTTCCGCTCATTCAGAACCGTGCATGAAATTCTTACTTCACACGGCTCCTGGTTCATAAGAGATTCACTACTGATATTGCTCCCAGAACCTTCCTCGTGTATGTTTCAAACCCATTATTCCTTGAATAATTCGTAATCATTCAATATGAGGACTAATTGTTAACTTCTCGGAGAATCCCTCATCATTTGTTTAGATTACCCACCAGCAGTTTCGTCTCGAATTTTTTCTTGCTTGTTTGTCCTTCTTCATTTTTCACCGGAATCCTTTCAACAACTAAAACAACTTGTTGAGTTGGTAGGCACACACACCCGGCGGGAGAGACAAATTGTGACTTTTTTCGTTCCTGGCG